CTCCCCTTTTTTTCTAATAATAAGGTACGGCAATAAGTTTTTCAAAGCCCCAACAGGCATGCCCATGGTACCTGTGGAATCAACTGTATGCGTTTGGGTGAAAGTTCGTGGGTTTGGTGTAGTGAAAGAGAACAAGTAGCTTCAGTTACTGAACAGGGCAAGTATACCTAGGAAATCGAGATTGGGATCCCATTGATCCAGCGGAAGCAACGGCTAGGGCATGGACAATAACAGATCCGGAGGTAGACCTTCTACTAAAGTGGAGTCACCACCATATACTGAAAAAGAAGGTAGCAGCTACAGAATCCAGTTGATAACAAGAAGTCTCACTTTACTGGCTGGGAGTTCTACTTTCTACAATCGAGCATAAGCCCTCTTCTACTTGCTTTTCTCCCGTAGTAGCTTCACGTCCTCCCTTTCCTTTTGTATGGTACTAAAACGGAAAAGTGGATGCCCAGATATTGAGGAGTTCTTCCTTCAGATAGAAGCTGGTAATCCAAGCTATCTTGGAGTTTTCTTTTTGAAAAAAAAAAAAAAGAAAAAGCGTCCCCCGCGAAAGTCAAAAAGGAAGAGCCTAAAATCATGCCCTTTTTCGAGCTTTCTGATAGTTAGTAGTACCTAGCCAAACCAAAGGCTGGAAAGAGCGTTTAGACTACTTATACCCCTCACTGGGAATCAGAGAAAGGAGAGGATAGGACCGGTATTAGCAGAATAGATGGCTTCCTAAGAATCCATCTGATGGTATTTAGTAAAGACTTGAATAGATGCCTTCCTTCATAAGAACAGGTAACCTGGTAGATGGGACTTGCTCTACTTTGACTTCTCTATTTCATAACACTAGCCAACCTGCGTACCTGGAAGGAGCTGACACTCGTCGAGAGGAGAAAGGGCAGGTTTTTGATCTAGTCTGATGCTTACAGGACATAGAATCACGTTTACGGATGAGTGAAGTTCTTGTTCATTTCTCTTTCTAAAAGGGAGTCTCAATGAGACCTAAGAAAGGTAATGAGTCTGAATGCCTTCATTGTATTGTTGCTGGCTACCTTTCACTTAGAAGCAATAATAGGAAGTCCAAGGCTGCCTTATCTTATGGGCAATGCCCCCTTTGCCGTAAAGAGTAGCCATATCCAGTGCGATCTCCTCATACTCAGGCGTCGCCTCAAATCCCATTTATAAACTCTACAACCGCTCCGGTCACACTGCACCACCCTTATTTAACGGGCCTTTAGGCTAAGGATAGATTGCCTGATAGACGAATTCGTCGACCGCCAATGCTCTAATAAGCTGTCTTTCTCCCAGGGCTTCTCCGCTAACAACCAGTCCAGCAACCCGACCGGTAGGACAAGAAGAGCTTCCCTTCCTAGTCCTAGATCCGAGTTACTAGCTTTCTAGACCGACGGTTGTAGGCCTCCCTCAGGTCGGCTTTAGTCGAGCTCCCCAACTCGCTCGACGGTACGACCTCTCCGACTAATAGACTTGATACCGTTCCGTTCCGCTCATGCTCCTTGAGAGGAAAGAAAGAGCTCGACTGTTAAGGAGAGGAAGCACTCCCTCCACTACCCCGCAAATCTAATGATGGACATGCAAGCAGTCCCGCTTATGTGAAGGCTTAGCCAAGTTTGAAGCCTCTCGAATGACTCAGCTAGTTTACTAGACCCTCTATCCGACCCCCTATCAAGTAAGGAGAGCTAGGTTGTATGACTTCCTGCCGGTCTTTGAAGCTATTAACTAATCTCTAGGGCAAGTAGGACTAGTCTTTATGGCCCTATTGATTTAGGAGTTGTTGCAACACTGGTTGTTGACGGTTGTTAGCGAGGTACGAGCAGGAGAGTGGCTAATGTCCCTCAGCCCTTGAAAGCCATTAACTAACCTTAAGAGCAATTAGGGCTGGTCTCTCTCTTGGGTTAGCCCGCTTCTCTCTTTTAGGAGGAGGGAGAGGACTCCGCTAATTCTTTCTCAGTATGCTTAGGAAGCAAGGTTTTTAGGGCCTGGAAGGAGGGGAAGAATCTTGGACTAGGAGGGGAAGGGATGGTTGTATGGCATCTATGAAAGCATTGACTACATTTCTCCTTCGATATTGCGAAGGCAAGACGCTCTATTGGCTTAGGTTTAGTTGGTACAAAATCAAGTTCTAAATGGATAGGATAAATTTGATTGACTGATGGTACAATGTACTTTTGTACAAAGTCACTTCTCAATTCGTATTTGGTATACGAAAGTGCGGAAGGCAAGCCCTTCTATCTGACTTTGGCTTCTCAATTGCATATACCAAAAGACTGTGCCAAAAGAATTGCTACCTTTCTGTTCGATATTGAATTGACCTAGACATCGAGATTTCATATACCAAAAGAATTGTACATCGCTAGGAAGACTGGTCGTTATTCCCCTTTCGGTCTAGTTAATAGCTCTAGGCAACTACCTAACGGACTAAGAAGAAGCCCCAAGAAAGAGTCTTCTTACAGGTTAGTTGATAGCTTTCCAGTGTGACCTCTGATCTTCC